TTGTAAAGAAAAGGATTTTCTCATTTTTGTACCCCCAATGCGTCTTGCATATATTGGTATGCAAAAATGAAAGATTATGTCCGATTTTATTTAATTGATCTCACTCAATTAATCCCTCGTTACCGCCCATAGGAGAAGTAATAGGTAGGGATGACAGGATTTGAACCCGTGACATTTTGTACCCAAAACAAACGCGCTACCAAGCTGCGCTACATCCCTTTTAAAAATTGTTGTACAGTGTCATTGTACAAAATCCATGTCTTGTTTTCCATATCGTTATTTTCTCCTCTATCCATATAGAATTTTCTTTTCATTTCTTTTTTTTGGTTTCATATAATAAAAGAATTATATACATCTGAAACCTAACGTATAAAAAAAGAATGAATATTTATCGGTAATGCTTAGGAAGAAGGGGACCCCCTTTTTTAGGAACAGGGATAGGAAAATCTCATCTACTGTTCATTATACATATCCGTTTTTGTTAGGAATTCCGTACAAAAAAAATACAAATGATCTTGAACTACAGCATCTGACCATATATGTATTACAATAAAGAAGGAGGATTTTCAATGCAAGATATAAAAACATATCTTTCCACAGCACCTGTGCTAACTACTCTATGGTTTGGGTCTTTAGCGGGTCTATTGATAGAAATTAATCGTTTATTCCCAGATGCTTTGTCATTCCCTTTTTTTTCATTCTAGTTATTGATATGCGAAAAAATGAAGAAAATTTGAGATACAATTCTACGCGACGTGACTAAAACTTCGCCCCCCCCCTTTTTCAGTTCTTTAGGATAGGAAGGAAAGAAAAATAAAAAGTGTATTGAACCTCAGCAAAAATCCGGTGGATCTAAGATCCTATTTTGGAGAACAGAAATGGAAAGAGGTTCCAGTGTAAGGTAAATAAAAGCTCCACGAAAGCATAGCATAGAAAAAGATACTTAAATGAAATACTGGGATTAGAATACGAATAATTGATAGTTAGAAAAAATTGTATTACTTACATTATTACTATATAAATAATATTCTATTAATATTAATTAGAATTACATAATTAGAACGAACACTTTAGAAATGGAATTTCTAGTTAGTAACTTCTATTGCTATTTGATATTGATTTTTTTTCTTTTTTGTTCTTTTCGTCTTCTTAGGTTCGGGTCGAAAATAGAAGAGTTAAGTCGATCAAACAAAAATTCAAAGGAGGTTCATGGCTAAGGGTAAAGATGTCCGAGTTAGAGTTATTTTGGAATGTACAAGTTGTATCCAAAATGGTGTCAATAAGGAATCGCCGGGCATTTCTAGATATATTACTCAAAAGAATCGACACAATACACCCAGTCGATTAGACTTGAGAAAATTTTGTCGCTATTGTCACAAGCATACGATTCATGGGGAAATAAAGAAATAGATCGAACGGAACACGTGTGTATGATCTTTCAAATCAAAGGAGCAGGAAAAGGAAGAACTTAACATTACCACATATACATATATATATAATATACAAAATACAAATAAAACCTATTTCGGTCGGATCTGAAATGAATAAAAAAAAATAGAATTTTAGAGATAAGGAATAAACCATGGAAAAATCCAAGCAACCTTTTCGTAAATCCAAGCGATCTTTTCGTAGGCGTTTTCCCCCAATTGAATCGGGGGATCGAATTGATTATAGAAACATGAGTTTAATTAGTCGATTTATTAGTGAACAGGGAAAAATATTATCTAGACGGGTGAATAGATTGACCTTGAAACAACAACGATTAATTACTATTGCTATAAAACAAGCTCGTATTTTATCTTTGTTACCTTTTCTTAATAATGAAAAACAGTTTGAGAGAGCAGAGTCGATCCCTAGAACTACTGGTCCTAGAACCAGAAATAAATAGATATACTCTTCCATTGATTCAAAACTCTAATTGGAACTCAAGCTCAGATTGATGTTTTGTTCGAAAAAGCCTCAAATCCGGATTTGATTGTTGTGTTATAAGAAACAATAAATAGGGAAAGGAGAGAAGGAATCTTTTTTTTGAAAGATGTTTATTCATTCCTACTACTTATCTAAATTTCTTAATTTATTTTTGTTCTATCTTCCCGGAGGCCGTTCTCCGGGGAATTCTATTCTGTTTCAAGCATTCCTATATATGACTTTAGAATAGAATCTCTTTTATTTGATAATCTTATTGGAAATCATGTAAAGACAATTCTTATTTGATATAGCTATTTGCGCAAGTATTTTACGATTAAGAAGCAATTGCTTCTTGTACAGATTGTGTATTAATCCACTATAACTATGGAATACCCCGTTCTCACGAACTGCTGCATTTATCCGAGTGATCCACAAACGACGAAAGTCCCTCTTTTGCCTGCCCCTATCTCGATGAGAGGAAAACAAAGCTCTCATTTTCTGTTGAGTAGCGGTTCGGGTAAGCCTTGAATGAGCCCCTATAAAGGTTGATGCAAATAAACGAATTTTTGTTCGACGTCTCCGAGCTATATATCCTCGTTTAACTCTGGTCATTGAATCAAATTAAACTTTAATGAATAACTAATTGATTTCTCTTCTTTCAGTCATCCTTTTATCCCCCGATTGATTAATAACAAAACGGATTTTCCGATATATAAAATATAAATTCCAATGGCTTTTGCTACTATGACCTTCCCAACCACTATTTTTTATTTCTTCCGGGTATTTACCTGGAAATAGGAAATTCTAACGATATTAAATAAATAAAAAAAAAAATAGTGGGTTCCGTCGTTTCTATGGTTACTTCGTAAACGGTGAGGTCCTCTCTATACACCGGAGCCTCTTCTTTCATTTAATCAAATGTTATTGTGAACTTGTATAGTTCACTCTCCTTGGCTCTACCAATCAATTATACAGTAATAGCTCTTTTCACAAGAAAGGATATCCATACAGTGACGGCATTTAATTATGAAAGTTGGCTAGGTAGCTGACCTTGTTAGTCCGTTCTTTCAAAAATAGGAACATAACCTTTTTACTTCTTATAGTACTATTTCCTCCGCTTAATGGATAACTATTTGCTATGCTACCAATGGGGAATTGCTTCTCATCTCAAATTGAGGTGATTGGATTTGCACCAATGGAAACCATAAATTTCAACTTCATACACAAAAATATAGGTATATGATAGATCTTCATTTTTATTATTTTTTTTTTGTTTATTTTTAGATAGTAAATGGCTTTTTCCACTCTATCCATCCTATTCATTGGTACTGGTGATTGGTACTGGAAAAATGGTTTCATTTGTTCGAACTCATGATCTAAACGAGTCGCACATACACCCTAGTACATGTTCCCCTACGCTGAGGACATCCTCGAAGCGCGGGGGATTTCGTGATATTTCTTATTGGCTGTCTTGTGTTTCTAATAAGTTGTTTAATTGTCGGCATATCATAATATATATAACAAAATAGGTTGGTTTAGATCGATCTTAACCTGATGATTGATGATTATGAATTATTTCCATTCAATATAAAATCGCGGAAAATTCGAATTATGGTTTGAAGCGGAATCATGTATTTATACGGAATCCCCAGTATTTTCATTTTCGACCGCTACAAGATCAACAATTCCATGAGCTTGGGCTTCTGTTGCCGACATAAAAACATCCCTTTCCATGTCTTCGGATATAACCCATAAAGGGTTGCCCGTTCTTTGTACATAAACCTTTGTGAGGGTTTCGCGAAGTTTCAGTAGTTCTTCCGCTTCCAGGATAAATTCGCCTGCTTGCGCCTCATAAAAAGAACTAGCAGGCTGGTGAATCATAACCCTGATAATATTTGATATAACATCATGCATGAACGGTTCTTCTATCTCGCACGATTGGGCTAAAGTAAGGGATAAAAAAACAAGAAGAAAAAAAAAACAAATAGAATTGAACAGCCGTACAGGCATCTTTTGTGCATTGCATACGGCTCTGCAATGGAATTTCCTTTCTATTCTATCGAAGAAAAAAATAGAATCCATCCGATCCAGATCGTTGAATGATCCATTTACCACCCTTCCTTTCGTATTGTAGGAGTCAAAAAATACTATGATGGTTCTGTTGCTTTCTATATTTATCTCGTCTGCGATTTAGCAATCCCAAAGTTTCTTTTTGATATGATCAAATAAGGAAAAATGATCTTTTTTTTTTCATTTTTGCACTCTTTCTTTCGTAACATAAATATCAGAAGGAGACTTCTGGTGTGGAAGAAAAATGGTTTGTGACGCTGAAAATGTACTCCCGACACATAAATAAAATCAAATCGAAAATAACCTTTGTTTCATACTACTATCTCGATACAAAATCTCGTGTTAGGAAAAACAATAATAGTTTGTTCTGTTCATATCGAACTCGAAGTGCCATGCTATTATTACCTATTATTCACATTCGATATGGCGAAGGCATAGTCTTCTTCTTTTTTTTTTTCAAATAAAAACTCATTGGCGCCAAGCGTGAGGGAATGCTAAACGTTTGGTAATTTCTCCTCCGACCAGAATAAAAGATCCCATTGAAGCGGCTAATCCCATGCATATTGTATGTACATCAGGCGAAACAAATTGCATAGTATCATAAATGGCTATTCCTGGTATTACCCATCCGCCGGGGGAGTTTATAAACAAATAAAGATCCTTAGTATCATCTTCTATACTGAGATATACCATGAGACCAACAAGTTGATTTGAGATCTCGCTATCAACTTCTTGGCCTAAAAAAAGTAATCTTTCTCGATAAAGTCGGTTGATTAGGACAAAATTGTATCCCTTTTGAACCATACGTGCACCTTTGGATGCATACGGTTCAAAAAAATTGCGAAAAAAAGAATCAACGTATCGATTCCAATCCTATCTCTTTTTTTTAACAGATTTCTGTTTTTCTAATGAAAATGAAGGGGTTTTTCTTCTATTTTTCAAAAAAAAATATGAGTTTTAGCTCCCTTCCCTAAAAAAAAGAATTTACTGAACTTAACTTATTTATTTTTATTGAATTAACC